TATATTTATTATAATAAAATATATTTATTATAATAAAATAATATATATAGATATCATTGATTAGTAGGAATTTATCATTGATTAGTAGTAATTTATTAGTAGGAGGCGAACTTTATGAAAACAGAAGTATACGCTTTAGGTCAACATATATCTATGTCTGCTCACAAAGCGCGAAGAGTAATTGATCAAATTCGTGGGCGTTCCTACGAAGAAACACTTATGATATTAGAACTCATGCCTTATCGAGCATGTTATCCCATTTTCAAATTAGTTTATTCTGCAGCAGCAAATGCTAGTTTCAATATGGGTTCGAATGAAGCAAATTTAGTCATTAGTAAAGCCGAAGTAAATGAAGGTAGTATCGTGAAGAGATTAAAACCTCGAGCTCGAGGGCGTAGTTTTGCCATACAAAAACCTACCTGCCATATAACTATTGTAATGAAAGATATATCCTTAGGTGGATATATAGATACCGACTCTATTAAGTGGTCACAAAAACCAAAATGGAAAAAAAAGGATAGAACTATGTCGTATTATGATATGTATAGTAATAGTAATGGGGGAACATGGGACAAAAAATAAATCCAATTGGTTTCAGACTTGGTACAACCCAAGGTCATCATTCCCTTTGGTTCGCACAACCAAAAAATTATTCTGAGGGTCTGCAAGAAGATCAAAAAATAAGAAATTATATCAAGAATTATGTACAAAAAAATATGAAAACATCCTCTGGCGTTGAGGGAATTGCGCGTATAGAGATTCAAAAAAGAATCGATCTGATCCAAATCATAATCTATATGGGATTTCCAAAAATATTAATTGAAAGTCGACCCCGAGGAATCGAAGAATTACAGATGAATTTACAAAAAGAATTTAATTCTGTAAATAGAAAACTTAACATTGCTATCACACGAATTGAAAAGCCTTACGGAAACCCTAATATTCTTGCAGAATTTATAGCCGGCCAATTAAAAAATAGAGTTTCTTTTCGCAAAGCAATGAAAAAGGCTATAGAATTAACTGAACAAGCAGATACAAAAGGAATTCAAGTGCAAATTGCAGGACGTATCGACGGAAAAGAAATTGCGCGTGTTGAATGGATCAGAGAGGGTAGGGTTCCACTACAAACCATTCGAGCTAAAATTGATTATTGTTCCTATACAGTTCGAACTATCTATGGGGTATTAGGCATCAAAATTTGGATATTTATAGACGGGGAATAATAAAATAAACCTTTATTTCCCTTTGCATTCTATCCGGCGATGGAACAAAAAGAGAAATTGATTTCTTATTTTTATTTTCTCTTCAATAAAAAAATGAACAAACAATTATAATTCTATAGGGTTTAATAAAAATTAAATTAATCTTTTGATAAAATTGCTATGCTTAGTGTGTGACTCGTTGGTTTTTTGAGGGTTAGTAACCAGCCCCATAGTATAAACAAATAACTATAGAAGTAATAACCAACTCATCCCTTCGTATTATCTGGATCCAAAGAACCAGTCAAGATATGATATATTGTTCATATTGTTGTAGCAACTGAAATACTTTTTCATTAAAAAATCTGCTTCTAAGTTGTCAATAGAAATAAAAAAGAAAGGGATGGATAAATGGAAGGATGAAAGAAAGAAAGAAAAAGAATATGGATGATATAAAATTCCAATATGTAAGGTCTATGAGTCATCTCATAAAAAATCTGTGTAATAAAGCATCAATAAGGATTCATCATTAAAAGGATCTGCTCATCGAACAAAAAATAAAGAGCTTCGAGCCAATAAAGACTAAGAATATTGACTCAAGAACTAATAGCTCCATTGTAGAATTCAGACCTAACCATTAAGTAAGAAGGGATGGGAACGATGGAACCTGTGAATTCAAAAGATTCTAGTGAAAATGAATTCGAACGATTCATTGATCGGGATGGCGGAACCGACCAGAAACCAATTAATCTATTCGGAAAAGTTATGAACTTAATGATAGAACTGAAATAGAAATTGAAAGAGTAAATATTCGCCCGCGAAAACTTTATTTTCTTGGATTGCTAAATTTAGGGTCAATCCAATACGATAAAGAGTAAAACACAAGAAAGATTCCTTTTAACATTCTAAATCTAAAATAGATAAATATAAGAAAAAAAAGTTATTTAATATATTTAGTTATCTATTATCTATACTATATATACAAACAAGATATAAAAATTAATAATAGATTTGATCTAGATTAAATGAAATCCATGAGTCAGCAGATTACTTATTAAATACATGTATATCTTAATTCAAATTATATCTTAATTGAATTCTAAATCTTTAATTTGAATTTATTTTTATTCGCGAGGAGCTGGATGAGAAGAAACTCTCACGTCCAGTTCTGTAGTAGAGATGGAATTCAAAACAAACCATCAACTATAACCCCAAAAGAACCAGATTCCGTAAACAACATAGAGGAAGAATGAAGGGAATATCTTATCGAGGTAATACTATTTGTTTTGGTAAATACGCTCTTCAGGCACTTGAACCCGCTTGGATCACATCTAGGCAAATAGAAGCAGGTCGACGAGCAATGACACGAAATGCACGTCGCGGTGGAAAAATATGGGTTCGTATATTTCCAGATAAACCAGTTACAGTAAGACCCGCAGAAACACGTATGGGTTCAGGTAAAGGCTCTCCCGAATATTGGGTAGCTGTTGTTAAGCCTGGTCGAATTCTTTATGAAATGGGTGGAGTAACAGAAAATATAGCCCGAAGGGCTATTTCAATAGCAGCGTCCAAAATGCCTATACGAGCTCAATTTATAATTTCGGGCTAAAAAAGAAATAGGCCCTAATTAAAAATAGCGGATGCAGGTTTCTTTTTTTGGACAAATAATATTTCTTTTTTTTCTTTGACCTTTGTATTGTAAAAACGGATAAAAAAAAAAATGATATGATTCAACCTCAGACCCATTTGAATGTAGCAGATAACAGCGGGGCTCGAGAATTGATGTGTATTCGAATCATAGGAGCTAGTAATCGTCGATATGCTCGTATTGGTGACGTTATTGTTGCTGTGATCAAAGACGCAGTTCCAAACATGCCTCTACAAAGATCAGAAGTGGTCAGAGCTGTAATTGTACGTACTTGTAAAGAACTTAAACGTGACAACGGTATGATAATACGATATGATGACAATGCTGCAGTTGTGATTGATCAAGAAGGAAATCCAAAAGGAACTCGAGTTTTTGGTGCGATTGCCCGAGAATTGAGACAGTTCAATTTTACTAAAATAGTTTCATTAGCTCCCGAGGTATTATAAAATGAGACCACGATATGGTTATAGTAGGGTATTTAAAAGAAATAGATTAAGATTCATTTAGTAGATTTTGTCTCACGTATATACCTTTTAAAATTAATATTCATAAACAAATACGTAAAAAAAAAAAAAAGAAAAACATGTTGATTATATCCAAATTTGGAGGCACCAATAATTTTAATTAATCATGGGTAGTGATACTATTGCTGACATAATAACCTCTATACGAAATGCCGATATGTATAGAAAAAGCGTGGTTCGAGTAGCATCTACTAATATCAGCGAAAGTATTGTGAAAATACTTTTACGAGAGGGTTTTATCGAAAACGTGAGAAAACATCGAGAAAACAACAAATATTTTTTGGTTTTAACCCTACGACATAGAAGGAATAGGAAAAGCACTTATAGAAATCTTTTAAATTTAAAACGGATCAGTCGGCCGGGTCTACGAATCTATTCTAACTATCAAAGAATTCCTAGAATTTTAGGTGGGATGGGTGTTGTAATTCTTTCTACATCTCGGGGTATAATGACAGACCGAGAGGCTCGACTAGAAAGAATAGGCGGAGAAATTTTGTGTTATATATGGTAATCTTTCTAATATCCGAATTGAATATGAAACTTCTTATTTGCGAAAAAGAAAAGAGAAGTGCTGGGTTGTCTAATAGGGTTCTTCCTCCACTAGTTAATACTTCAAGGGGGTTTTGCCTGGAATGAAAGAACAAAAATGGATTCATGAAGGTTTAATTACTGAATCGCTTCCCAACGGTATGTTCCGGGTTCGTTTAGATAATGAAGATATGATTCTAGGTCATGTTTCAGGAAAGATCCGACGTAGTTTTATACGGATACTGCCAGGCGATAGAGTCAAAATTGAAGTAAGTCGGTATGATTCAACCAGAGGTCGTATAATTTATCGACTCCGCAACAAAGATTCGAAAGATTAGGTGTTTCCCTATTTATTTCACCATTAAAAATTGAAAATTTCAAGAAACTTATTTTCTTCCAAGAAGTAGATTCAAAATTAAAGTAAGGAGTGGCAAATATGAAAATAAGAGCTTCCGTTCGTAAAATTTGTGAAAAGTGTCGACTAATACGTCGTAGGGGACGAATTATAGTAATTTGTTCGAACCCAAGACATAAACAAAGACAAGGATAATAAGGCTCATTAAAGACCTGATATACAAATAGGGGATCTGTTTTGACATGAAATGGATATATCCATATATCTCTGACTCAAATTTATGAGATGATAAAATATGGCAAAAGCTATACCGAAAAAGGGTTCACGTGGACGTATTGGTTCACGTAAGAGTACACGTAAAATACCAAAGGGGGTTATTCATATTCAAGCAAGTTTCAATAATACCATTGTGACTGTTACAGATGTACGGGGGCGAGTGGTTTCTTGGTCCTCTGCCGGTACTTGTGGCTTCCGAGGTACAAGAAGAGGGACACCATTTGCTGCTCAAACCGCAGCGGCAAATGCTATTCGTGCAGTAGTAGATCAAGGTATGCAACGAGCAGAAGTCATGATTAAAGGTCCCGGTCTCGGAAGAGACGCAGCATTACGAGCTATTCGCAGAAGTGGTATACTATTAACTTTCGTACGGGATGTAACTCCTATGCCACATAATGGCTGTAGACCCCCGAAAAAAAGACGTGTATAGAAAAAAAAATGGAAGATATTTCAATAGCAAGAGAAACAAG